CTTACTAATTGGATGCCCTACTGCGTTACAAAATTTCGCTTTAGCCAATGATCCAATCAGAGGAATAATTGGAACCATTGTATCGAGTTTATTGGGAGCATTATTTAGTAGAAATGAATTTTCTAGCATTTGATTCCGCACCACTGCAGGATTTCGTCGAACACTTGAAAAGTAACTCAAAAAATCGAGGGAATGCTTGGATAATTGGTTTATACGGATACTTGCCGCGTGAGACCATACATCAAAATGACATTGCCATAAATTGACAAGGTAAGATTTCCATTTATTCATTAGAAGAGGTGTGTCTTTGGAAGCCAGAATTGATTTTCCTTGATATCTAACATAATGCATGAAAGGATCCTTGAGAAAGCATGGGATGACCGGAAAATCATTAGAAAAGACTTCGGCAAAATGTTCTATTTTTCTATATAAACAGAGTCGTTCAAAAAGGACTCCAGAAGATGTTAATCGTAAATGAGAAGGTTGGTTACGGAGAAAAAGGAAGATGGATTCGTATTCACATATATAAGAATTATATAGGAATAAAAAGAATCTCGGATTACTTTTTGAAAAAATGGAAATAGATTTATTTGTAATAATAAGACTGTTACAATTAGAATACTCATGAAGAAAGAACCGCAATAAATGCAAATAAGAAGCATCTTTCACCCGGTAACGAAGGGTTTGAACCAATATTTCCAGATGGGCAGGGTAGGGTATTAGTATATCCGCCGAATAATTTAAATGTGGGAACTTTTCCTCTAAAAAGGGAAATATTGAATGAATGGATCGTAAATTGTAAAATCTTACGATTTCTGCCCCTTCTAAAGAAGATATTAATCGTAGATAAAATGGAATTTCCACAATGATTGCAAATCCTTCTGATAGAATTTTAGAATGCAAATTCTTGTTGTACCCAAAAAATGGATTTTGTTTAGAATCATTAGCAGAAATTTTCAAATAATTCTGTTGATACATTGTAGTAATTAAGCGTTTTACAATCAGTAAACTAGATTTATTATCATAACCTATATTTTCCAACAACATGTATCTATTTAAACCATGACCATGAGCAAGTGCATAACTATATTCCCGAAAGATAAGTGGGTATAGGAAGTCGTGTTGCTGAAATCTATCGAGTTCTAAATATCCTTGAAATTCCTCCATTTAAAATTAGATGGGGATAAGGGATTTCTTTTGGGTTATTAAATGACACATAGTACGATACAGTCAAAACAGGATATTATAGTAAGAAATAAATAGATATATACCCCGGAACCAGATAAGACTGATCGACGGACTCTTTAGCCTCGCCTTTTCCATCTAATTTAATTGGTTTATGCTCATTCGAGGATAACAAGATGGTTAGAAATCCTTTATTTGTTCAACCCAATCGCTCTTTTGATTTTGGAAAAAAGGGATTTTTATCTTTATCAATAGACTGCTTTTTCTACACATTTACCCCCACACTCTAATGGAGAATAGCTACTAATAATTAGGATTTAAAAATAAATCGATGATCCACTTATGGGAAAAGCATTTACCGCATCAAGGACTAATCTATTTTTAACGTTTAATTAGATCGGGTAATCGTTCAAATTAAGAACAGAAGCTCGTTTCTTTTTTTTTTGTTTACCTATAATTGGAGCCATAGGGCTCTATCCATTTATTCACTTAACCCAAAATTTCATTTTATTTTTTTTCGTCAAGAATTTAAACAAAGTTTTGAACCGATCCGCTAAGAATAAAATATTCTCAGAATTCCACATTGATACGACATGCTGCTTTTTCCATTCATTCCTTTGAGGATCAGTCGCGGTCTTACAAGCTCTAGAGATAGTATCGACGAAGACGTTGCTTCATACAAATGTGTAAAAATTGCCAGTCGCACTTAAAAGCCGAGTACTCTACCGTTGAGTTAGCAACCCCCCCCCAAAAAAAAAAATGTGTAGATCCAATCGGAATAAAAAATTAGATTTAATTGCACACCGAAATCAAAATAGTAAAATAGCAAAAATATTGCTAATCGATTCTGAACATAAAAAAAATAATGAACATATTAGATGGAAATACACTGACTTCTAAAAATCTAGATTAAGATAAGAATATGGATTAAGTCAAAATTGATGTACTACCACGGATTTAGTTCGTATCTTATCTTATCCATTATTATCTTATCCGTTTTTTTTTTCAATAAAATAAATAAAGGCTTCTCGTATCCCAGCAAATCCGACGAATCCATCGTTTAAATAAAGTAAAATAAAAAAACCAAGTCCATAGATGGAACAGAGGGAAATAGATACATTTATTCATGATCGGATTATATTTGTTTGATACACTGTTGTCAATACGAATGTAAATCTTAAGAAAAGAACACAATGTGGAGAACCATAAATTAAAATAAAAAAAAAATTAAATATTGAATTAATATAATAAAATATAAATTATACAAATAAAGAAAAAACTAATGACTTGTATTGAATTGGCACTAACTATATATGGATAATAAACATGGATACAAAAGGATGTAAGCGTAAGAATCAATATTCGTAGCAAAGTATCGCAATGCTTGGGTTTACTTAATCCATATAAGTAAAAAAAAAAAAAAGAAATCTTAAATCCCATTTGTTTTTTTTATTTATTTGTTCATAACATAAAAAAAGTGAAAGTTTCAACTAAAAACCAACTAGTATTGAATTAGCAATAATGTAAATATTTTGGATTTCTAAATCCAACTACTTCGGTTATTCATTTGCTCTTTTTTCATCTGTCTTAAATTAAATGAATTTCTATCACTAAAATAAAAATAAATTTTTGTCGTTATATAAGACGACATTTTTTAGTAGTAATAATAAATAGGTATGAATAGAACAAAAGAGGGGGGGCGGTAGTATATAAAAGGTTATACAAAGTTATATAAGCCCCCTCTTTTGTTCTATTCATTAATTGAATTTAATCTGTTGATTAAGGCAAAGTTCCATAAAAACTCCCGCCTTCTTCGAAATATCATGAACAGTTCCCGTAGGCTGAGCGCCCCTTTCAAGGAAATATAGAATAGCAGGAACATTTAAATAGGTTTGATTCTTTAGCGGATCATAAAAGCCCACTTTCCGAAGAGCTCTTCCTTCTCTTCGGCATCGAGCATCAATTGCAACGATTCGATAAACCACCCATTGGGATAGATGTAGATGAATAATACCCCCCCTAGAAACGTATAAGAGGTTTTCTCCTCATACGGCTCAAGAAAATTCGAAATTATGTCTATGGATCGAATTTGAAATTTTTAATTAGTAATGTAAAATGGATCCATAAAATAATCAAATCAATTAAATATGAGTTAAGTACTTTTTATTATTCCTTATTCTTATCCGAAAAAGAAAATAAAATCATTTGTATTCGCATCCTCATAACTCAAGTTGGATAACTCGCTAATAACCCAAGGAAACCCTTTACTTTAGGTATTTCGTTTATTGAGCGATCTCTAACCACGCACCTTTTTTTTGTCTTTAGAATCTATTTTGATTCTTAATTAGAATCTATTTATTGAGACAACTGAAAGTGGTATTTCCTTGTTCCAGGATTCTTTATCGTTTCTTTGAATCATTGGGTTTAGACATTACTTCGGTGATTTTTAATCGTTTCAAAAAACGTCAGCAACATACCCTTTTTGTGATTTCTTTTTATCAAAAAATCATACAAATGGTCGATTTGATTCCTGCGCGATACACTTTTAATCGAAAGAGTTTTACCAATTCCAAGAGGTTTTACTTATAAATTTGAAAATTGGATCCTTTCGATTTTTATATGGAAAATATACTTACGAAGCTGTTTCAACTTATTAATTAACACTAACCCTAGATCCGTTCCCTTAAAAAATGAATCAATACTTTTTTTTACTCGAGCTCCATTAAGATCATGTACTATTTACATCCCAACCCCCGAACTAAAAAAGGAGGGTTCTAGTGAAACAGAACAAACGATGTCGAGCCAAGAGCACCCCCATTCCTATCTAATTAATATAAAAAGAAAATGATGGATGTAAGAATCCACAGACGACCATATCCCTCAAGTCGCACGTTGCTTTTTACCACATCGTTTTAAACGAAGTTTTACCATAACATTTCCTAGTAGGTTGCTGTAAACAGTATGTAATTGATTCCATTATGGACTCATGAATAATCATTGGTTCGTTCGGTACATAGTAATCCATACTTTTATGAATGGGTAATTTCTCAAGAAGTATCAGCACGAATTAAATTTAACCCCATAATATATATATAATAAATAATATTTAATATATATATATAATAAATAATATTTATTATATATATATTATTTTTTCTTTCGAATTATAATCTAAATATAAATATTAGAATATAAAAAAATTGAACTAATAAATAACACAAATAAGTTTTTTTTTAATCTGCATCTTGAGGTGACTTGCTAAAATAGATTCACCAATTTCACACTTCTTCGAGTACCAAGGACTCATAAGACATTATTAAAAATATTTAATTGATTGAAAAATTTCCTATTTCACTATCATTACATTATTTGAATAAGGCTTTACAGTAAAAATCGCATTTTGATAATAATAGAGAAAAATTCATATTCGGATTAAACCATAAAAAAAAATGTAAATTCTTTTTGTTTTTCACGAGGTGGTGGATAAAGACTGATAGAATAGAGGCTTTGGGTTGTTATTCTTTTTGATAAATCATAATTAAAAGAGGATCCCCATACCTATCAGGTAGACTAAACAAATATCTTTGAAAGTAATTAGAAACATTCTATGTTAAAGGGTAAAGTTAAATATTTAAAATTTAGGGATAACAAATCTATTGTCACAAAACTCAATTGAAATAAAATAAAGTTTTCAATGAATCAATGAAATAGAAGAAATAGAACGATAACAATACATATATATATAAGCCTTCGCTCCCTTTCTGCGTAGTTTATTTGACTTGGAGTCAATAATCCGGCTGCAATTATTTCCTAAGGAAAAGCGACTAAGATGTATGAATACACTTTGTCTCAATTGGTACATATCATATATTTACAATTTTTCATAAAAGAAAACACAAAATACTTAAAAACGGGGTTCAAAGAAAAGACATATGTTACGTATGTAACTTGATTTTTTTTTAATGAAATTCAGACAGCCGCATATATTGAAATTGGTATTTTACATTGACGTTTAACTCCTATCTACTGCGTCAATTCTATGAAGATGATGAATCCTAAATAAAAAAAGAATCCTATTAGAGTGTTCCAGACTATTACTATTTTGTATAAATGTAAATTAAAACAAGTACAGATTAAATCATGGCTCTTATTTTTATTTTATGAAGAACTAACTTATTAAATAGAAATATGATTTAATCTATGCTCCCATCTTACCTGTATACAAATAGATTCAATTACATCTGTGTGTTATTTGAACACGATTCGATTTTTGATTTTTGAAAAAGATATAATTCATATAAGAATCAATCATTATAGGAAAGCAAAATCAGATTATAACCAATCTTATTCTACTCTTAAAAAAAAAGAAGGTTGTTTAAAAAAGGGCAATCTTTCTTTTATTCTAATATAAAATAGAAAATCTATATTCTGATATGATATATATAATATAATAGGTATGCTCTGGGACGGAAGGATTCGAACCTCCGATACCGGGACCAAAACCCGTTGCCTTACCACTTGGCCACGCCCCATTTTTGATTTCTATTCGACATTAATAAAGACTAATATTGATAGTAGTTCTTCGTCAATTCTAGTCCAAATCTATATAGAATAGATTAAAGTGTTGCTAGGATTTTGAGACATTTAGATAGAGAATTAAACGACATTTATTGATCATTACATACAATTCAATTAAGATATTGTATGAAAGTATGGTTTTGTCTATTCTCTTTTGATTTGAGAATTGAAGGATTTTTGATTGGGTTAATTCAAAAAAAAAAAAATAAGATTATAATAACTCATATTAAGAACTCATCATATTAATAACTCAATCAAAATAAATACAATTATCTTCAAGAACAAAGAAAAAAATGTTTGTTATGCTTAATATCTTTAGTTTGATCTGTATTTGTCTTAATTCTGCTCTTTCTTCAAGTAGTTTTTTCTTCTCAAAATTGCCCGAGGCTTATGCTTTTTTGAATCCAATCGTAGATTTTATGCCAGTAATACCTTTGTTCTTTTTTCTCTTAGCTTTTGTTTGGCAAGCTGCTGTAAGTTTTCGATGAGATCTTTAATACGGTCCTAGAAAAATTCATGATTTATTCTTAAAAAAAATTCTAACAATTCATAAGATCAGATAAGTCTTATAGTATAACCCTTCGATTCAAATAATCAAATTCTTGGATCGCCACAATAAGTCTGGGCTCCCCCCAGTTCCTCATTCGGACCCTTTTTTACAGTGAAAGAACCTAGTAGATTCCTCCGCAATATCTAATTGCGGGTATGAAAAAGCTTTTGGTAATGAAAGACTTGACTCTTATTACAAATGAATTTCTGAAAATTCTTTTTTATTTCTATAGATTTAGAAAAAGAATTTCGTGGTGTCAAAATAAGGTATGTGGTATAAAAATGGAGAATCTATTATCTTTTTTTCCAAAAAAAATGATCTTGGAGATTGTGTAATGCTTACTCTTAAACTATTTGTTTACACAGTAGTGGTATTCTTTGTTTCTCTCTTTATCTTCGGATTCCTATCTAATGATCCAGGACGGAATCCTGGACGTGAAGAATAAAAAATAACAATAAAGTTTCTGTTTTCCTTGCTTGATTTTAAAATGTTCTTAGGATTTTATTTATTCCACATTTTTAACTATTAATTAAAATGAAATAAAAAAAAAAAGACTCGTTGAAAGAGAAATTGAAAGATAAAGAAAAAATACCAAGTCATTGACTAAAGCGGAAAGAGAGGGATTCGAACCCTCGGTACGAAAAACCCGTACAACGGATTAGCAATCCGACGCTTTAGTCCACTCAGCCATCTCCCCAAATTGAAAGAAAAAGGATAATTACTAGATTATATTACACAAAAACAGTAAGGCTTGAAAAAGGGCCCTCTCTTTATACCTCTTTATTATTCAGTATATAATTATTATATAGATATCTAATTATAGAGACATAGAAAAATAGAAAAAAAAATATAGAAAATAAAAATCAGTGATTTCATTTAGGTAAAGTAAGGGCTCGAAAGCGATATCTCAACTCCACTATTCCAATGAATATAAATTTAGATATATAACCACCTAATGCCCCAAGAATATTATATATTATATAAACTATAAACTATAAATTATATAGCAATGAATTTCTTATATAAAAAAATTATAGAATTAATAAATAGTAAATAGAAAGTAATAATAAATATATAAATTAAAATTAAATAAATAATAAAAAAAGAGTACCTCTTTGCTTTCGTCTGCAAGATCCTTTTTTACTTTTACTTCCACAGCCCGGCCCCCGGTCCTGACCGGGCCGGGTCTTTCGTTTTTGTTCCAATGAATCATAGAAAAAAATGATTTATTTGATTTGAAAAAAAAAAATGATTAATGATTGTTCTTGTTTCAAGAACAATCATAATAAAGGCAATTTCTATTCCTATCATACAGAATAGAATCCGAGTGTCATTTCTTAATTATTTTATTCTTTCTTTTTTTTTTTATTTTTATTCCAGTAAAGTAAATGGAATAAAAATAAAAAAGAATAGAACCATATATTCTTGCACAATTTATGTTATGGCATACACCTTTTTTTTATCGAGACGTATCCATCTCATTTAAATAACTAAAAAAGCGTGTTTTTTTAGTTATTTAAATAAATCCTCTTTCCCCAATCTCATTAGTCTCCTTGGCCAAAGCATGTCAACGCTCTAATTTTCATGATTCTTTTCTGATCCTATCGTCTTAATTATGACCCATTTTTTTGTTCGACAAAAGATCCATTTCTATACAATAATCACATTGTAGCGGGTATAGTTTAGTGGTAAAAGTGCGATTCGTTCTATTAACCCCTTAAATGGTTAAGGGGTCCTTCGGTTTAATTAATATTCCGATCAAAAACTTTATTTCTTAAAAGGATTTAATCCTTTACCTCTCAATGAAAGATTCGAGGAAGAATAGACATTCTCGTGATTTGTATCCAAAAGAGTCAATTAGAAATTGGAAAAAACAAAATTGGATTATGAAATTACGAAACATAATTGGTTTTTGAATTGGATCAATATTTCCAATTGAATAAGTATGAGTAAAGGGTCCATGGATAAATAGAGAAGGGAGTATTTCTAATCGTAACTAAATCTTCAATTTATGATTTGTATAAAAGAGATTGAAGCAAAACAGCTATTAACTAATGGCTTTGGTTTACTAGAGACATCGACATATTATATTGTTTTAGCTCGGTGGAAACAATATCCTTTTCCTAAGGATTCTTTCAAATAGAAATAGAGAACGAAGTAACTAGAAGGGTGGTTCTAACCCCCCCTGTTCTATAGGGATCATCTATAAAGCGGGTTTTGTTTTGAATGCATTCAAACAGAAAAGCTGACATAGATGTTATGGGCGGAAATTTCTTTTCTTTTTTTTTTGTAATTTAGTTCACATCTGACATATGTGAAATTTGTCCATCTTTCATAAAGGAGCCGAATGAAACCAAAGTTTCACGTTCGGTTTTGAATTAGAGACGTTAAAAACGATGACTCAACGTCGACTATAACCCCTAGCCTTCCAAGCTAACGATGCGGGTTCGATTCCCGCTACCCGCTTATATCTCTATATTATATATATTAATTTATTCTCTATATTTCTAAAATTCTATATTATATTTAGAATATGTTTAATAGTAAAAGTTATATTTTTTATCTATTATAAAATATTATATTATTTAAATTCTATATTAAATAATCTATAATATAGAGGATCTAATTATAATTATTCATGTAATGAATCTAATTTAATGTAATTATTAATATAATGATAATGAATGTATCATTGAATTGAATGCGCAATTCCTGGAATTCTCTCAATGGTCTTTTTTATGACCAAGAGATGTGAAAACAAAATTAAGAAAAAAGCGTCCATTGTCTAATGGATAGGACAGAGGTCTTCTAAACCTTTAGTATAGGTTCAAATCCTATTGGACGCGACGGATTTCCATATATTTATTTTCTACTAACTAGGTATTTTGAATGATTTGAACAAGAGACCCTTATACTTATTTATATATTTATTTCTATATTTATTCTTAATAATAATTTTTTATTACTATAAAATTATTAATATAAAAGATATATAATAAAATAAAAGATTAGATTATAGAAATAATTATTTCTATAAAATTAGAAAGTTATTTAAAGGAATTTCTTTATACCTGTTCCTGAAGTAGAAAGCGTTCCATTTGTTCTTGAATAGCGTCTTTCAAAAGGGCTTCCGCTTCCTCATTGAATATCTTGGTAGAAGATATGATTTCTTGGAACTGCGGTTTATTCGTTTTTAAATAAGTCCGTAACTCAACGAGAAATTTCTTTACCTGTCCAATTTCTAATGAATCAAGATAACCATTCGTTCCAGTATAAATAGTCATTACCTGTTCTTCCACCGTGAGAGGGGATGATTGAGATTGTTTGAGCAACTCACGTAATCGTTGACCTCTTGCCAATTGATTCTGAGTAGCTTTATCGAGATCAGACGCGAATTGTGCAAAGGCTTCTAATTCTGCGAATTGTGCCAATTCCAATTTTAGTTTGCCGGCTACTTGTTTCATGGCTTTAATTTGAGCGGCAGATCCTACTCTGGAGACGGAAATCCCCACGTTAATGGCAGGTCTGATTCCAGCATTGAATAAATCGGCGGATAAGAAAATTTGGCCATCTGTAATTGAGATTACATTAGTAGGAATATAAGCTGAAACATCTCCCGATTGGGTCTCAACTATTGGTAAAGCAGTCATACTTCCTTCACCTAAACGCGAACCTGATTTAGCGGCT